ATTTATGGGCAATTCAGATTAATATTTAGGGATAAATATTACCTCTCTCTTTTTTTCCCTCTCCACAAACAAATTGAAATGATTGAAATTTTTCTATTTGGAGTCGTATTAGGTTTAATTCCTATTACTTTGGCTGGATTATTCGTAACTGCATATTTACAATACAGACGTGGTGATCAGTTGGACCTTTGATTAATTCACATTTTTTTATTATTTAATATGAGTCTTGAACAGCATTGATCTCCTCCTTTATTTTCTTTAATCCACAGTAGGTCAATGCTGTTCAAGTTAGCGACTTTAATTTCAGTGGAATTTGACCTAACAAGAACAGAATCACGCTCTGTAGGATTTGAACCTACGACATCGGGTTTTGGAGACCCACGTTCTACCGAACTGAACTAAGAGCGCTTTCTTATCACAATAGATAAGACTGTAATTCTTTTTGTAACCCCAATACATCTTGCATGTACATATATATCATATATAGTATCCTAAAATGAAAGTAAAGATTATGTATGTCCAATTTAATGTATCTCACTTGATTCCTCGTTACTGCTCCTCTGAGCAGTAATAGGTAGGGATGACAGGATTTGAACCCGTGACATTTTGTACCCAAAACAAACGCGCTACCAAGCTGCGCTACATCCCTTTCAATTGGTCTACAGTGTCATTGTAGAGAATCCCTGTCTTCTTTTCCATAGTGTTATTTCTTTCCATTCATATATACAATTTATATTGCCATTTCTTCGTTTTGGGCTCATATCATATAACAAACACATTGTATAACATATAATAAAAGACTTATATACTTATACTTATATACACGCATATGAGACGGTAAAAAAAAAATATCCATATTTTTAAGCAATGCTCAGGAAGAAAGGGACTTATTTTTATTTAATATAATAATAAAAATATGGATATTTTAAGAAAAGAAAGTAAAATCTTATCTACCAAATCATTGTATATTTCTATTTTTATTAGGGATTACTCGTCAAAATAAAATACAAGTAGTCCTTAACTACATATGCATCTGATCATATATGTATTGTCATTATTATTATGTATTACAATAAAGAAGGAGGATTTTCAATGAGAGATCTAAAAACATATCTTTCCGTGGCACCGGTATTAAGTACTCTATGGTTCGGGTCTTTAGCAGCTTTATTGATAGAGATCAATCGTTTATTCCCGGATGCGTTGACATTCCCTTTTTTTTCTTTTTAGCATTAGAATTTAGAGTAAGGTAAAGGAGGAAAAAGAACGAATAAAAGTGGATTCAATCTCAGCTAAACTTGTATTCAGGCTTAAATTACTAATAGAGTGAGAACGGGAATCAAATGTGGGTCTAGGGCAACATACAAGATACTTAAATAAGATAATGTACTGCAATTAGAAATATAGTTTGAAATCATTGTATTACTTATTATTTACTATTACTCTATTCATTGCAACGAAATCCAATTAGGAAGGATTTCGAGTTAGCAACTTCTACTTTTTCTTTGTTCCCTTCTTATTCGCTTCAGATCAAAAAAATAGAAGAGTTGAGCGAATCAAAAACTAAAGGAGGTTCATGGCCAAGAGTAAAGATGTCCGAGTAAGGGTTATTTTGGAATGTGCCAGTTGTGTGCGAAACAGTGTTAATAAAGAATCAACGGGCATTTCCAGATATATTACTCAAAAGAACCGACACAATACGCCTATTCGATTGGAATTGAGAAAATTCTGCCCCTATTGTTACAAACATACGATTCATGGAGAGATAAAGAAATAGATCGAATGAGGGCCTGTTTGTCATTCTTCCAAGGAACAGGAAAAATTACATATTATATATATATATATAACATATAGTTAATCATATAACTAAACCAAATCCTATTTCTTAATTCTAATTAATTTTTGATCCGATTCAAATGGAAATGGGATTTTCAGGGATAAGGAATAAACAAACCATGGATAAATCCAAGCGACCCTTTCTTAAATCCAAGCGATCTTTTCGTAGGCGTTTGCCCCCGATCCAATCGGGGGATCGAATTGATTATAGAAATATGAGTTTAATTAGTCGGTTTATTAGTGAACAAGGAAAAATAGTATCTAGACGAGTGAATAGATTGACCTTGAAACAACAACGATTAATTACTATTGCTATAAAACAAGCTCGTATTTTATCTTTATTACCTTTTCTTAATAATGAGAAACAGTTTGAAAGAACCGAGTCGACCACTAGAACTACTGGTTTTCGAACCAGAAATAAATAGGCTTACTCTTCAATCGAATCAAAATTAAAATCCGAACTCAAATGCAGTATGGCTGTTTTGTTCGAAAAATCCAAGAATATAGATTTGATTGTCGTGTCGTAATACGTAAGAAAAAAAAGATTTATTCTTCCCCGATTCTTTGATTTTTTTTTTTTTTTCTTATCGCTCATTTTGAATACTTTATTATAAATTTTGGATCATACTAATTTCTAGTATACCTTCCCGGAGTTCATTCTCCGGGGAACGTCATTTAACTTTTTCCTTAGAACCCCCTTATTTTATGATCTCATTGGAAATCATATAAATACAATTCCTATTTAATATAGCTATTTGTGCAAGTATTTTGCGATTAAGAAGAAATTTCCTCTTGTACAGATCATGTATTAATTTACTATAACTATAGGATACCCTATTCTCGCGAATTACTCCATTTATCCGAGTGATCCACAAACGACGAAAATCTCTCTTTTGCCTATCTCTATCCCGATGAGCAGAAACCAAAGCTCTTATTTTCTGTTGAGTAATAGTTCGAGTAAGTCTTGAATGAGCCCCCCGAAAGCTTGATGCAAATAAACGAATTTTTACTCTACGTTTACGAGCTACATATCCTCGTCTAATTCTGGTCATTGAATAAATGAAACTTTGATGAATAACTAATTGATTTCGGTTCTTTCAGTTATTCTTTTCCTCTTTACTGGTCGATTAATAACAAAACGGATTCTTCCAATGTATAAAATAAAAATTCCAACGGCTTTTGCTACTATAACCTTCCCAACCACTATTTTTTTTTTAGGCATTTCACCGCTAAATAATAAATTGATTGATACTAGGTATCAAAAAAATCGTAAATATAAATAAATAGTGGTTCCATCGTTTCTATGGTTACTTCTTAAACGGCGAGGTCCTCTCTATACACCGGAGCCCCCTCCTTTATTTAATCAATAATAAATTAGTGGTAACTTGTACAGTTCACACCCTTTGGCTCTACCCATGAATTGCAGTAATAGGTCTTTCACAACGAGATCTACCCATACAGTAACGGTATTTAATTCTGAAATTTAGCTATGTAGCTGACCCTGTTAGTCCGTTCTTGCAAGAGTGGGAACATCATTTTTCTGCTTTTTAAATAGGATTTCCCCGCTTAATGGATAACCATTTTTTACCAATGGGGAATTGCTTCTAATCTTAAATTCAGGTGATTGGATTTGCACCAATGGAAACCATAAATTTCATACACAGGGATATAAGGGATCTTTTTTATTTTTAGTTTTTAGATAGGGAGTGTCATTCTTCCATTCTATCCTATTCACTGGTACTGATCATTGATATTGGAAAATTATGTCCTTTCTTGTGTACCAACTCATGATCTGAACGCGTCGCACATACACCCTAGTACATGTTCCTCGGCGCTGAGGACATCCCCGAAGAGCGGGGGATTTCATGACATTTCTTATTGGCTGTCTTGTGTTTCTAATAAGTTGTTTAATGGTTGGCATACTGAATCATATACATAATAGGCTGGTTTAGATCGATCCTAACCGGATGATTATGACCGAATGATTATGAATTGCTTCTATATTATATTTTATAGACTATATAAATGCGGGTAATAATTAATACTAATAAAAATCGAAAAAAAAAAAATCACAGATTTGCGTGAAATCCCTGCTATTTTCAGTCAACCGCTACAAGATCAACAATTCCATGAGCTTGGGCTTCTGTTGCTGACATAAAAACATCCCTTTCCATATCTTCGGATACAACCCATAAGGGTTTGCCCGTTCTTTGTACATAAACCCTTGTGATGGTTTCGCGCAGTTTCAATAGTTCTTCTGCTTCCAAGATAAATTCTCCCGTTTGTGCCTCATAAAAAGAGCTAGCGGGTTGATGGATCATTACCCTGATGATAAATAAATGGTTCCTCTATCTTGCATGATGAGGTGAAAACAAAAGAATAAAATAACAAGAAAAAAAAAAAAGATAGAATCGAACAAACCGTACAGGCATCTTTTTTGCAGTGCATACGGCTATATATAATAATGTATATAATGTAATGGAATTTACTTTTACCTTCTATCGAATAAAGATAAAATATAGGATCTATCAGACCCAGATCGGCAAATGATCCAATTACCACCCTTCCTTTTTGGGAGTTAAAAAATACTATGATGGTTCCGTTGCTTTATCTATTTATTTCGTCTGTAATTCAGCAATCCCAAAGTTTCTTTTTGAGCTAAGGAAAAAAAGAGTTTGTGACGCTGAAATGGACTCCCGATAGATAAGATAAAATCGGAAATACTTTTTTTCTCATACTACTCTTTCGATACATAATCTAATGTTTTGAAAAAATAATAATAAGAATTTTTTCATATCGAATTCGAAGTGCCATGCTATTATTACTTAAATATTCCTGCGAAGGCATAGTCTTTTTTTCTCTCAAATTAAAATAAAAAACTCAATGGCGCCAAGCGTGAGGGAATGCTAGACGTTTGGTAATTTCTCCTCCGACCAGGATAAAGGATCCCATTGAAGCGGCCAACCCCATGCATATTGTATGTACATCTGGTCGTACAAATTGCATGGTATCATAAATAGCTACTCCGGGTATTACCCATCCTCCGGGAGAGTTTATAAACAAATAAAGATCTTTGGTATCATCCTCTATACTAAGATATACCATAAGACCAATAAGTTGATTAGAGATCTCACTATCAACCTCTTGGCCTAAAAAAAGCAATCTTT